ATCGGTTCTATGCCCGATTCATAACTAGAGAGCTTCTCTGGTCCTTCACTAATCGGGGCCAAAACTCCGGAAATTAGAAATGCCAAAATAGGAATAACACTTGATATTATTAGAAATGCCCAGAAAATATCATATTCGTGAAGCAGAAACATAGAAGCACTCCTATTAATGTGGAATATACCGAATTAGTTGATTCAAATTGGAATTCTCAATTCATCCATAACTGCATTAGTCGAAACAACAATTTTGATCAAACCACATAGTTTCGTTTGTTTACTTGTTGTGGGTCATGTATCGTCTCAAGATTCATCCAACGGAACCCCACTTACACTTACTTCGATTCTATTTAGATATGGTGTAGACATATAATGCTATTATACAAATCAAACTCTCTCCTACCTTGCCTCGGGTTTTCTATCAAACAAAAAAAGGAATTAAGGAATTTTTTTTAAAGAATATTTTAAATAATATGAATTGAAATTGAAATAATATTCAAACAATATTATTCAAATAAGATTAAATGAAATATTAAACATAAAGAATTTCAATATTCTATTAATATAATAGAGCCAAAGAGGAGGTCTGGCCCATTTTTTCTCTCTCTCTCTTTTTTTTTTTTTTTCTTAGTGATTTAGAATATAGTCAGTAGTCAGATGTAATAGAATTTCTAGGAATTTCCATCTCGGGATTTATGGTATATTCTACGTGGCTGTGTTGGTGTATTCTTTTCATTAAGATCCGGATAGAGGATTATTGTTTCTATTGATTTGATACGGATACGAAAACGGAATGCATCGACCGATTCGATTCTCTCTCCCTGTCCCAGATTTATACTTAATTGATTTGATTCAATCCATTGAATTGTGAGGAACCCTTACATATAAAAACTCATGGGTTCCTATACCCAAATTAGGAAACTTTGGACCTGTACTACCCCGGCCCCGGCTTTACCCCCGAGTTAGAAGTCTTGAAAGAACCATTTCAGACCCATTTCTAGGACTAAAGATCGTGATTTGGAATGACTCGAAATACTTATTTATTTAATGTAATAATAACACCTAGCAGGACCAACTAACGAGTTAGGTTTCGTGACAACAAAAAACGTTTCTTTTGAAGCAAACCTACAAAATGGGGCATAGTTTAATGGTAGAGTCGGCTGAATCGTAAATGATTTACAGAAGATACTTCGAATGGAATCATGCGTTGTCGAACGATTCGATAGACAAAATCTCCCCATCCCAAAACCAACTCATAGAACATAGAAATAGAAGAGGGTGCGTTGATACATTTAGGACCAATTCATTGTCTCTAAAACAATGAATTGGGATTGTTGTTCTGCCAAAAGGCGATACGTCGGGGGATTCCTAACTCATCCAAGTTCAAATGGGCCCTAATCTTTTTAGATAAAGTCTGCATTGGTAGAATTGGAATGATGAACAAATTGGATTGGGTAGATTGGAATAAAAAAAAATAAGTTATAAGTTTAAGTATTGTACAGAAAAATGACTACTTGCTTTGCTAAGCCGGTTATACGAAGAAAAGCCTATTGTACAATGAAACTTACCAAAGAGCTTCGTTTTTGAAACTCTGGCTTTTCTACAAATACAAGAACAAGAATAGGTTCTAGATAATGTGACTTACTATTAGATTGAATTTGGATTTGATTTGGTTGGGTCAGGTTGGAGTTTTTCTTGAGCCAGGCTCATGTTATGATTTTGACTTCATAAATTGACTTGGGTATACCAAAGCAAAGGTGTATCACTAAATCTTGGATCATGGACAAATAAAAGAGGAAAAAGGCCGTATGTCATTCACAGACGAAGATTAATGAAGAAGAATGGGTTTGTTTATCCGAGATTTGAAAATACCGATCCGATTGGATCCATTGGAATAAATTATTGTTTTCAAGCCCCGAGGGATCTCCGTGATCCTGTGGGAATGATTCCATTTCTATGGAACAATCAACCGGCCGGTCACACGCACTAATTAGGAAATGAATAAAAAAATGTATAGGGCTATACGGACTCGAACCGTAGACCTTCTCGGTAAAACAGATCAAACTTATTATTATCGAAATGATTCGAACTGTTTCAAAGACCCAACATGCGTTTTTTTTTTTTGCATTGGGCTCTTTCATTAACTGATAAAAAGATCGGCTAGTCCACCATATTTTTTCTTGACAGGAAGATAACGAGATGGCTCCATGCGCTCGGATTCATTATTTGAATTCTGATCCGGGAGCAATACCAAAGTGTTTCAAAGAAGGGTTACCCTGACGTAGGTCTGCCTCCGGCCTAGATCAACCTAAGTTAAATGGAGTCTCTATCAATCCGCCCCAAGAGTCAAATATGATACTTCATACACCTTAAAGTTCATAGGACGAAAAGAGGTTATTTTGAGGTCCTTATCCTCATTATGCCTAGCATTGAAGGGACTGGGTATTCACCTTATCAATGATCAAACCAATGATGGGTTCTATTTGGTACCTGAATTGGCACCT